GGTGTTCTGAGTGAGTTATTTCAACTCCACGGTTTCTTTCCCTTGAATCAAAGTTCCAAAAATTAAAGTATAGCACTAGATTCGTTTATTTTATTTGTAGCGAACAAAAAAAATATTTAATTCATCGTAATCGTAATTAAAAGAAACAATATATATATATATATTGTTTTCCTTGTTGACATAAGTTCTCCTTGTAGATAGACAGAGGTTTCGGATAATTATATTTTTTGTGTGTGTTTTTTTTTAATTTCATTTTTATTTATAATTATTTATATAATTATTTAATATTTTTCTATATTTAAATATATTAATTATTATTTGAACTTAACTTATATTATTTATTATTATATTACTTATTATTTAAATATATATATATATTTATATATTATAGTATAGTTTCTATCTAATCATATAGCTAATAGAATTATAGTTGATATTATTTATCACTTATAGATAATATTATTTACAATATAATAATAACTTGATATTACTTATGATAGATATATCATAAATAAGCATAAGAGGATATCTTTTTATTAGATAGAAATAGTAAATCGAGGCATCTATTCTATGACAGATTTCAACTTACCCTCCATTTTTGTACCTTTAGTGGGCCTAGTATTTCCGGCAATTGCAATGGTTTCTTTATTTCTTCATGTCCAAAAAAATAAGATTGTCTAGACCCAATGGTAATGAATCTTATCAAGTGATTTCAACACTGTATGATAATACAGATATTTAGTTCGTGTAATATGGTATGATATGTGGCTTTTGCCAAACACACAAGTGAAAGAACTTTTATGCGGATATATAATATCTGTATAAATGCATGTATATGTGTATATAGCTGGTTCAAAATGAATTAGCGAAAAATAGAAAGTCAATGTATCTAACTAATTACTCCTGATGTTTCACATAACAATAGTGCTAGTTGATGAAAGTGAATTCGGGGTCAAGAAAGGTAAAGTCAAATTTATTTGGGTTATTCGCTCAATTCCAATCGAATGCAACTGAATGCAGTATAGTATGAATTGGCGATCAGAACATATATGGATAGAACTTATAACGGAATCTCGAAAAACGAGTAATTTTTGCTGGGCCTGTATCCTTTTTTTAGGTTCACTAGGATTCTTAGTGGTTGGAACTTCCAGTTATCTTGGTAGGAATTTGATCTCTGTATTTCCATCTCAGCAAATCGTTTTTTTTCCGCAAGGGGTTGTGATGTCTTTCTATGGGATCGCGGGTCTGTTCATTAGCTCCTATTTGTGGTGCACTATTTCGTGGAATGTAGGTAGCGGTTATGACCGATTCGATAGAAAAGAGGGAAGAGTGTGTATTTTTCGTTGGGGATTTCCTGGAATAAATCGTCGCATCTTCCTTCGGTTCCTTATGAGAGATATCCAATCAATCAGAATAGAGGTTAAAGAGGGTCTTTATACTCGTCGTGTCCTTTATATGGAAATCAGGGGCCAAGGAGCCATTCCCTTGACTCGTACTGATGATAATTTGACTCCACGAGAAATTGAACAAAAAGCTGCTGAATTAGCCTATTTTTTGCGCATACCAATTGAGGTACTTTAAAATGAACTCGAACTAAAGTAAAGAATAAATATCCTCTCGAGGTGGGGAAAAGAACTTGCTAATTCCCCTTTTTAATAAAAGGCAAGTTTCCTGATTTTTTTAGACCTATGATTTTTAATTGATACCCTTTTTCTGATTAGACAGTAAAAGATTTCGTTTCGAAAAGAATTAATGTAAGTTTTTTGGTCTCGAAACTTGATTCGTTACTTAAAGTGGGTTTTGGAGTATTCATCGAAAGAAACAAATGAAAATGAAATTCACAGATCAAAATGAAAAAAAAGAAAGCATTGGCCTCCCTTCCTTATCTCGCATCTATGGTATTTTTGCCCTGGTGGGTCTCTTTCTCTTTTAATAAATGTCTGGAACCTTGGGTTACTTATTGGTGGAATAGCAAACAATCCGAAACTTTTTTAAATCATATTCAAGAGAAAAACGTTCTAAAAAGATTCATAGAATTAGAAGAACTATTCCTATTGGATGAAATGATAAAGGAGTACCCGGAAACACATATACAAAAACTTCATATAGGAATACACAAGGAAACAATACAATTGGTCAAAGCATGCAATGAATATGATCTCCATATCATTTTACATTTCTCGACAAATATAATATGTTTCACTATTCTAAGTGGTTATTTTATTCTGAGTAATGAAGAACTCGTTATTCTGAATTCTTGGGTTCAGGAATTCCTCTATAACTTAAGTGACACAATAAAAGCTTTTTCGATTCTTTTAGTTACTGATTTATGGGTCGGATTTCACTCGACCCGTGGTTGGGAACTAATGATAGGTTTGGTTTACAACGATTTTGGATTGGATCATAACAATCAGATTATATCTGGTCTTGTTTCCATTTTTCCAGTTATTCTAGATGCAATTGTTAAATATTGGATTTTTCATTATTTAAATCGTGTATC